GGTCAATAAAAATACATTTAAATGGAATTCCTTTTTTGTTTTTCTTTAGATTAGTTAATCTATCTTGAAAGGTAAAAAGGGGTAGAGTAAACTTGTTTTTATTTTCCTCAAAATTAATGTCCTCTTCCTCCGCATGTAGAAAAGGAATAAATAAATCAATCAAATTACGAGAAGCTTCATAAAGTGCTTCCTTAGGAGTTAAACTTCCATTAGTCCATATTTCTAGAAAAAGTATCTCTTGTTTTTCATTCCCATTCCCATAACAATGAATACTATGATTCGCATTTCGAACAGGCATGGATACAGCATCTATAGGATAACTTCCATCTTGAGAGTGATTTGTGGGTTTCATACGATATCCGCGATCTCTCTTGATTTGTAATCCAATACACAAATCAATCGGTTCCGTCAGGTTAGCTATATGCTGTGTCGTGTCAACTATTTCCACGGAAGGTGGTGAGATGATATCTTGAGCGGTTACGTATCTAGGACCCCTGACGCAAATGGATGCGTCTCTAACTCCATAGAGATTACTTCTCAATACAATTTCTTTCAAATTTATTAAAATTTCATGTACTGATTCTTCAATACCTACTATCGTAGAATATTCATGTGGCACCTTCTCAGATTTTGCACGTGTGATACATGTTCCTTCTATTTCTCCAAGTAAAGCCCTTCGCATGGCAATACCTATGGTATCGGCTTGACCTTTCATAAGCGGGGACAGAATAAAACGACCATAACAAAGACGCTTACTGTCTACTCTTGATTCAACACATTTCCACTGTAGTGTTCGAGTGGATCCTGCTACTTCCTCTCGAACCATACTAATATTTCTTATTATTTGATCAGATCATTGAATTATTTATTTCTCTTGAAATCTGTTTAATTCTTATTTCTACACACGTCTTTTTTTAGGAGGTCGACATCCATTATGTGGCATAGGTGTTACATCACGTACGAAACTTAATAGTATACCACTTCTACGAATGGCTCGTAATGCTGCATCTCTTCCGAGACCAGGACCTTTTATCATAACTTCTGCTCGTTGCATACCCTGATCAACTACTGTACGAATAGCATTAGCGGCCGCGGCTTGAGCAGCATAGGGTGTCCCTCTTCTTGTGCCTTTGAATCCAGAAGTACCAGCGGAGGCCCAAGAAACCACCCGACCTCGTACATCTGTAACAGTTACAATGGTATTGTTGAAACTCGCTTGAACATGAATAACCCCTTTTGGTATTCTACGTCCATTCTTACGTGAACCAATACGTCCATTCCTACGTGAACCAACTCTTGATATAGGTTTTGTCATATTTTATCATCTCATAAATATGAGTCAGAAATATACAGAAAGATATGGAGATATCCATTTCATCTTAAAACAGATCCTTTATTTTTACATGGTCCTTACTTTAGAAAGTGATTTTTTAGAAAGACTACCCTTGTCTCTGTTTATGTCTCGGATTGGAACAAATCACTATAATTCGTCCGCGCCTACGGATCAGTCGACATTTTTCACAAATTTTACGAACAGAAGCCCTTATTTTCATATTTCTCATTCCTTACCTTAATTCTGAATCTATTCCTTGGAAGAAAATAAGTCTCTTGCATTTTGTAACTTCGAATTGTATCCCCATGAAAGGAATGTTTCAAAAAATCATCTAATCGTTCGAATCTTTGTTGCGAAGTCTATAAATTATACGTCCCCTGGTTGAATCATACCGACTTATTTCGATTTTTACTCTATCTCCCGGTAGTATCCGTATAAAACTGCGCCGGATCCTTCCTGAAATATAACCTAGAATTAGATCTTTATTATCTAAACGGACCCGAAACATACCGTTGGGAAGTGATTCAGTAATTAAACCTTCATGAATCAATTTTTGTTCTTTCATTCCAGGTAACCTCCTTGAAGTATCAACTAATGGAGGAAGAGTTATATAACTCACTTTTCCTCTCTATTTCACAAATAGGAAGTTAGAGATAAAATTAGGATACCAGAGGAGGATCACCATATATAACACAAAATTTCTCCTCCAATTCTTTCTAGTCGAGCTTCTCGATCTGTCATTATACCTCGAGAAGTAGAAAGAATGACAATCCCCATTCCACCTAAAATCTTAGGAATTCGTTGATAGTTGGAATAGATTCGTAGACCGGGTCGGCTGATACGTTTTAAAATAGTTTTATATATTCCTTTCCTAGTCCTTCTATGCCGTAAGGTTGAAACCAAGAAATATTTGTTACTTTCCTGATGTTTCCGAACGTTTTCAATAAAACCTTCTCGTAGAAGTATTTTAACAATGTTTTCGGTGATATTAGTAGATGCTATTCGAACCGTTCCGTTTTTACCCATGTCAGCATTTCTTATAGAAGTTATTATATCGGCAATAGTGTCCCTACCCATGACGAACTATAATTATTGGTGCCTCCTAATTTTGATATAATCAACATGTTTTTTTTTTCTTTGTTTTATTTTTGGTTATTTTTTTTTTTTTTTTCTTTTATTGTTTATTGAATTATTACATTTTTATAAATTATTAATTATTAATAGTATATGCGTGAGATACAATCTACTAATTTGATCTATTTCAGATATCCTACTATATCATAGTTTCATCTACTAGTATTTATAATACCTCAGGAGCTAATGAAACTATTTTAGTAAAATTCAACTGTCTCAATTCCCGAGCGATCGCACCAAAAACTCGAGTTCCTTTTGGATTTCCTTCTTGATCAATAACAACCGCTGCATTGTCATCATATCGTATTATCATACCGTTGTCACGTTTGAGTTCTTTACGTGTACGTACAATTACAGCTCTAACTACTTCTGATCTTTCTAGAGGCATATTGGGCACTGCTTCTTTGATTACAGCAACAATAACGTCACCAATACGAGCATATCGGTGATTACCAGCTCCTATGATTCGAATACACATCAATTCTCGAGCTCCGCTGTTATCCGCTACATTCAAAAAGGTCTGAGGTTGAATCATATCATTTTTTTTTTTTATCTGTTATTTCAATGCAAAGGATGAGGGAAAAAAGAAATATTGTCTGTCCAGAAATAAATAAACCTGTGGTTGTTTTTTCATCCTCAATACCCCTTTTGTTTAGTTCTACATCCCTATCCTGAAATAACAAATTGAGTTCGTATAGGCATTTTGCTCGCAGCTATTTCAATAGCTGCTCTGGCTACAGTTTCTGATACTCCGCCCATTTCATAAAGTATTCGGCCCGGTTTAACAACGGATACCCAATATTCGGGGGATCCCTTCCCCGAACCCATACGTGTTTCCGTAGGTCTTACTGTAACAGGTTTGTCGGGAAATATACGTACCCATATTTTTCCACCACGACGGGCATATCGTGTCATTGCTCTTCGCCCTGCTTCTATTTGTCTAGCTGTGATCCAAGCGGGTTCAAGTGCCTGAAGAGCGTATCTTCCGAAACAAATATGATTGCCTCGACAAGATATTCCCCTCATTCTTCCTCTATGTTGTTTACGAAATCTGCTTCTTTTTGGGTTATAGTTGATGGTTGTTTCTTAATTCCATCTCTACTGCAGAACCGGACATGAGAGTTTCTTCTCATCCAGCTCCTCGCGAATGAAACGATTCAATAATATTATAGATACACATGTATTTCATAAATTAAATAATATACTAAAACTAAACTAAGTAATGGGATTTATTGATATTTAATTTGTTACATAGGAATAGGAAGCTGTATATACAGCTAGGCGTGTATATTTATAGATATGGATAATTCTTCTTTTTTTATAACGAATCCTTATTTTTACCCCTATTGAATCATGCCAAATATTGTAATCCAATAAAGAAAGGTTTCGCGGGCGAATATTTACTCTTTCCTGCTTCATTCGTAGGGTCAATCCATGACCTCTCAGAATAAATAAATTTGTTCTTGGTTTGTTCCGCCATCCCACCCAATGAATCATTAGGATTTGTTTTCAATAGAATCCTATGTAGTCACAGGTTACGTCGTTCCCATAGCTTCTCCATTAATGGTTAGGCCTGAACTCTGCAATGGAGCTCCCCCCAAAATTCGTTCCCGAGTTAATCTCCTCAGTTTATATTAACCCGAGGCTCTTTATTATTATTTATATCAATATTGATGCTTTATCACACTGCCTTTTATGAGGTGATTCATAGACCATACATATTGGAATCATATATCATTGATATTTTTGTTCTCTCTTTCTATCATCCTTCCATTTATCCACATCCCTTTATTTTTGCTTCACAATCCATAATCAGATTTCTTTTTTATGGAAAAATTTTCAGTTGCTACAACTATATGATCGATCCAGTCATATAGTGACTGTTTCTTGGGATCTCGACAATACGAAGCAATAAGTTGGTTACTAGTTTTTAGTTTATATAGTTACTAAGTTCATAGTAGGGGTCAGTCTTTTTTTTTTTAATCCCAACTCTAAACTCTAAAGAAAAAAACTAACGAGTCACACACTAAGCATAGCAATTATAAAAAAAAAAGGTCAATCAAATTTTTATTCAACCTTATAGAATTAGAATTGTTCATTTTTGTTTGATTTAACGGAAAAAGAATGAAAGAGTTTTCATTTTTTGTTCTATCACTGGACAGAATGGCAAGACAAATAAGGGTCCATTATTCCTCGTCTACAAATATCCAAATTTTTATTCCTAATACTCCATAGATAGTTCGAATTGTATAGGAACAATGATCAATTTTAGCGCGAATTGTTTGTAGGGGAACCCTACCCTCTCTGATCCATTCGACACGTGCAATTTCTTTTCCGTCGATACGCCCTGCAATTTGCACTTGAATTCCTTTTGTGTCCGTTTGTTCAGTTAATTCAATAGCTTTTTTCATTGCCTTTCGAAACGAAACTCTATTTTTTAATTGTAAAGCTATATATTCTGCAAGAATATTAGGTTGTCCATAAGGTTTTTCAATTCTTGTGATAGCAATGTTGAGTCTCCGGTTCACAGAAT